TGAATTATATGTAATGATCAATAAATTAAGTTGAATTCTATATCTACACATACCAAAAACATAGAAAAATCCGAATACCAATCTAATCGATTCTATAGATATTTGGGCTAGAGTTGACAAACAAACAAAACCAGCAATATACTTTATTAGTATCGCATAGAAATCTAAATGGGGCGTGGCCAAGTGGTAAGGCAACGGGTTTTGGTCCCGCTATTCGGAGGTTCGAATCCTTCCGTCCCAGAACATATATATTCTCTGACAATATAGATTGCTTTTTTAACAATGTTCTGTTTAAAATCGAAATGTTAGCTGGAATGTGATTGTTGTTTCTGATTTTTTTCTTCGATGAATCGTTTTTTTTTTCAAAAACTGAATCGAGATACGAAAGAATCCATATTCCCTATCTCATATTCTCTACCCCCTAAATTAGCCTAATTAGATTCAATTTTCTTTTTTGTAGATTTTTTGACTTTTCGCCAAGAGGGGGTTTTTGGTACTAATTCAATTCACTAAGTCTCTTAATTCTTAATCAATGAGGTAGGCTAAAATAGAAAAAAAGGGGCAAAAACTGGACTTAATCTGGGCTTGTTTGGCTTTGTGCCCAGACAGCTCGCATTTCGTAAAAATAAAAAAGACTAGGACATCCCCTTCTTTTGATTTATGCTGCATCAGTCCCATAGAATGGGGTAGATAGGAGTTAATCAGTGATGGGAAGGCGTTCATTTCAATATCTATAAACAGTGACAATTGCTCAGTCTATTTGATCGAATTGATAGATACGAAACCCTCCCCATTCTTTGGATTTTATCAATCAGATGAAAAAAAAAAAGACTTATCTTTTTTCCTAAGATGATAAAAAGTTATTTTTAACTATCAAATTTTCTTGGAATAATGATGTCGAGAGGGGAACTTTCGAAATTGATTCGAAATTTCGAAAGAGAAATAGTTTAAATCATTCCTTAGAAGCTGAATCTTTCTCTCCTATTAAGTCACGTGAAGATGCAGAATCAAAAAGAATTCGTTTATTCGTCTTATTTTATTTATATAAATAAATTATTTATTATATATATTTATTAATTAATATTATAATGTTAGACAATTTAATATTAGCGATGGGGTCTTACTAAGACTTCTTCAGAAAAATATTTATCCACCTATATCTATAGTATTATTTATATCTATAGACTATAGATATAGAAGATATAGAAAATACTTTAGATTATGGTGTTTATACATCAGCCCAACCAATGACTATTCATGATTCCATAATTGAATCAATTCCATACCGGTTCTTAGAGGAATGTTATGGTAAAACTTCGTTTGAAACGATGTGGTAGAAAGCAACGTGCGACTTGAAGGACACGATCCGTTGTGGATTTGTACATCCACCATTTTTTGTAGGAATGAAGGTGCTCTTAGCTCGACATCATGGGTTCTGTTTCACTAGAACCCCTCGTTTTTTGTTGTCTTGGAATGTAAATAGTCCATGATGGAGCTCGAGTAGAAAGTATTAATTTATTTCTCGGGGCAAGGGTCTAGGGTTAATGCCAATCAATAAAAAAATTGAAACAACTTCGTAAATATATCTTAGGTATGGAAATCGAAAGAATCCAATTCGAGCAAGTTTAAAATGAAAAAATTTATTGGAATTGATCAAACTTTTTCGATCCAAAGTGTTTCACGAGGGAATCCATCATCTTGTAGGATTCTTTCATAAAAATCGCAAAAAGGGTATGTTGCTGCCATTTTGAAAGGATTAAAAAGCACCGAAGTAATGTCTAAACCCAATGATTTAAAATAAAACAAAGATAAAGGATCCCAGAACAAGGAAACACCTTTTTAATTGTCTTAATAACTGGATCAGACTGAAGAATCCGATTTTAAACGAGACAAACAAAAAAGGAGGAAAGACCGCTCAATAAATGAAAGTGCCGAAAGATTTTCCTTTGAACTGTTTGAAAGTTATCCAACTTGAGTTATGAGAGTATGAATGGTTTCTTTTTCATTTTAAGGAAGAACGAAGAAAAAAAGACTTAGATCTTTAATTGCTTTGATCATTTTATGGATCCAGTTGTCATTTCTTAGATAGAATTCCATACAGAGACAAAACTTCGAATCAATCATTTTTCTCGAGCCGTACGAGGAGAAAGCTTCCTATACGTTTCTAGGGGGGGTGTTGTTCATCTACATCTATCCCAATGAGCCGTCTATCGAATCGTTGCAATTGATGTTCGATCCCGAAGAGAAGGAAAAGATCTTCAGAAAGTGGGTTTTTATGATCCGATAAAGAATCAAACTTATTTAAATGTTCCTGCTATTTTATATTTCCTTGAAAAAGGGGCTCAACCTACAGAAACTGTTCAGGATATTTTAAAGAAGGCAGAGGTTTTTAAGGAACTTCGTCTTAATCAACCGAAATTCAATTAAGGAAATAAATTAAGGAAATACAAAAAAGGGGGTAGTGATTTGTATATAACTTTGTATGACTTTTCTCTTCTAT